TATATATATTTTTTATATTTAATATTAAAATTATTAACAACGGTTTAAATAATTTTTAAATAAAAATTTAATTAAAAATTATTATTATATTAAATATTTAATATATTAATATAAATATATATATATATAATTATGTATAAATTAATATAAATATAAATATATAAATTTTTATTTAAATTTATATCAATTAAATATATATATATAATTATTTATAAATTAATATAAATATAAATATATAAATTTTTGTTTAAATTTATATTAATTAAATATATATAATATAATTTTCCTGAATTATAAAGATTTATATAGCCGCATTATATTTATACTTAATATTAGGGAAGAAAAAAAAAGAAATTATTAATTGTTTATTAATGTATAGTAAACATTTTATTATAAAAAAAAAAAAAAAAAAATTCTATAGATAAAATTTAACGAATAGATAAATTTTTTATGGTTGAAAAAAATTTATTTTAAGTTTATTTTACATATAAATTTTAGTGTTAATTATTAATTATTTAGAAAATAATTTATATATAAGTAGTAATTAATATTAAAAATTTAAGAAATTAAGATTTAGTAATATAATTAAAATTAATAACTAATTTTGTGCCAGCAGTTGCGGTTAAACAAAAGTTAATTTTAAATTTTTTTAGTGATTAATTAATAAATATTTAAAAATATAATTTAAATTTATAATTATAAGGTGAAATTTTAATTTTATAAAAAATTATATAAATATTATGAATTGATAAATTTTATTAAAAACTAGGATTAGATACCCTATTATTAAAAATTTAAATTAATAATATACTTAAATAGTAGGTAATTAAATATTGAAACTTAAATAATTTGGCGGTATTTTAGTTTATTTAGAGGAATCTGTTTAATAATTGATAATCCACGATTAAATTTACTTAATTTATTATTTTGTATATCGTTGTTAAAAAAATATTTTTTAATAATAAATAATATTTAAAATTTAAAATTAAAAAGTTAAATCAGATCAAGATGCAGATTATAATTAAGAATATAATGGATTACAATAAAATTATTTAATTTGGAATTTAAATTGTAATGTTTAAATGAAATTGGATTTAAATGTAATTTTATTTAAATTAATAAAATGATTTTAAATTAAAATATGTACATATTGCCCGTCGCTTTCATTAATAAATTGAAATAAGTCGTAACAAAGTAGAAGTACTGGAAAGTGTTTCTAGAAAGACAAATTAGAGCTTGATTTAAGTATTTCATTTACATTGAAAAGATATTATATTTTAATTAATTTGAGGGGGAAAAATTAATAAATAAAATATTTAATAAAAAAAATTTTAATATAAAAATATTTAATGGGGGTTAAAGTATTTTTTATAGAAAAAATTTAAATTTTTATAGTTAAATAGTATTGTAAAAGAAATTTGAAATAATTATTAAAAAAGAAATTATTAAAAAGTAAATTTAAGTTATTGTATCTTGTGTATCAGAGTTTATTAAATAAGGTTTATTTTTTTTAAATTTCTCGAATTTAAAAGAGTTAATTAATTAAAAAATTTATTGTTTCATAAATATTTTAAATAATTAATTGGAAATGAAATGTTATTCGTTTTTAAATATATCTAGTTTTTTTAGAAAAAAATTAAATTTTAAATTAAATTAAAAAATTAAATTAATTTTAATTAATTAATTTTTTAATTTAATTAAATATTTTAAGGGATAAGCTTTAAATTAAAATTTTATAATAATAATAAAATTTTATATGGAAAATTTTATAATTTAAATTGTTAATAAATTTTAATTTATTATAAATAATTTCAATAAAAGTATAAGATTTAATTTAAATTTAAATTTTTATAAAAAAATAAAATTAAATTTTTTATTTTTGGTTATAATGATAAAATTAGTAAAATAAAAAAAAATAAAAAATAAATTATTTAATTGATTAAAATAAATATTTTAAAGGAATTCGACAAAATAATATATTTACCTGTTTATCAAAAACATGTCTTTTTGATTATAATTTAAAGTCTAATCTGCCCACTGATATAAATTAAAGGGCTGCAGTATATTGACTGTACAAAGGTAGCATAATCATTAGTCTCTTAATTGGTGACTTGTATGAAGGATTGGATAAAATATAAATTGTCTCTAAAGTATATAATTGAATTTAATTTTTTAATTAAAAAGTTAAAATAAATTAAAAAGACGAGAAGACCCTATAGAGTTTTATATTTTATTAATATGAATTATAAATTATTAAGTTAATATTTTATATTAAAAAAATTATTTTATTGGGGTGATAAAAAAATTAAATAAACTTTTTTTAATATTTTACATTGATAATTGAATTATTGATCCATTAATATTGATTATAAGAAAAAATTACCTTAGGGATAACAGCGTAATTTTTTTTTTTAGTTCAAATAAAAAAAAGAGTTTGCGACCTCGATGTTGGATTAAGATAAAATTTAAATGCAAAAGTTTAAAATTTTTGATCTGTTCGATCATTAAAATCTTACATGATCTGAGTTCAAACCGGTGTAAGCCAGGTTGGTTTCTATCTTTTAAATAAAATAATATTTTAGTACGAAAGGATCAAATATTATAATTAAATTAATTTTAATTGATGGTTATTAAGTTATAAAATAAAATTATAACTATTTTGGCAGAAAAATGTAATGATTTTAGAAATCGTTAATATATAATTTAATTATATATATAGTAGTGATAATATTGGATTTATTATTAGCTATTATTGGGGGATTAATTTTAATTTTGGGGGTTTTAATTGGTGTAGCATTTTTAGTTTTATTAGAACGTAAAGTTTTAGGTTATATTCAAATTCGTAAGGGTCCTAATAAGGTTGGTTTAATGGGGATTATGCAACCTTTTTCTGATGCTATTAAACTATTTACTAAGGAGACTATTTATCCAAATTATTCAAATTATTTTATTTATTATTTTTCTCCTGTAGTAAGATTTATTTTGTCTTTATTTATTTGAATGTTAATTCCTTATTATTTTAATATAATTAGATTTAATTTGGGGATTTTATTTTTTCTTTGTTGTACTAGAATAGGGGTTTATACAGTTATAATTGCTGGTTGATCTTCAAATTCTAATTATGCTTTATTAGGGGGTCTTCGAGCTGTAGCTCAAACTATTTCTTATGAGGTTAGAATAGCTTTAATTTTAATATCAAGAATTATTATAGTAATAGATTTTAATTTAATATTATTTGGGGTTTATCAAAAATTTATATGAATAATATTTGTTATATTTCCTTTAACTTTAATATGAATATCAAGAATATTAGCTGAAACTAATCGTACACCTTTTGATTTTGCTGAGGGGGAGAGAGAATTAGTTTCAGGATTTAATATTGAATATAGAAGAGGGGGGTTTGCTTTAATTTTTTTAGCTGAATATTCAAGAATTTTATTTATAAGATTATTATTTGTTATTATTTATATAGGTGGTTATGAGTTAAGATTATTTTTTTATTTAAAATTAAGATTAATTTCTTTTTTATTTATTTGAATTCGGGGGACTTTACCTCGTTATCGTTATGATAAGTTAATATATTTAGCTTGAAAAATTTATTTGCCTGTTTCTTTAAATTTTTTATTATTTTTTTTAGGGTTTAAGATTTTTTTTTAAAAAAAAATTTATTTTTAGTATAATAAAATTAATAGAATATAAAAATTCTTTCTTAAGTTTTCAAAACAAATGCTTTAAACAAGCTCATTAATTTAATAATTTTTAAAAAAAATTATTTTATCTCAATAATATCCTAATATTGGGTTGATAATAAAGTAGCTAAAGTATAAGATTGTTAAAATTTGTCCTGTTATAATATAAGGTGTTTCTACAGGTCGTGCTCCAATTCATGTTAATAAAATAATTATAATAATGAAAAATCAGAATAATGTTTGGTTGATAGGGTAAAATTGTAATCCTTGAATTTTTTTATTAAAAGTTAAAGGAAGAATAATAAGAATTAAAATTGATATAACTAATGCAATTACTCCTCCTAATTTATTAGGAATTGATCGTAAAATAGCATAAGCAAATAAGAAATATCATTCAGGTTGAATATGAATAGGGGTAACTAAAGGATTAGCAGGGATAAAATTATCAGGATCTCCTAATAAATAAGGGTTAATTAATGTTAATATAGTTAATAAAAAAATTAAAATAATAAACCCAATTAAATCTTTAAATGTAAAAAATGGATGAAAAGGGATTTTGTCTAAATTTCTTGATAATCCTAATGGATTATTAGATCCTGTTTGATGTAAAAATAATAAATGAATTATAGTTAATATTAAAATAATAAAAGGTAAAAGAAAATGAAATGTATAAAATCGGGTTAAAGTTGCATTATCTACTGCAAACCCCCCTCAAATTCAATTAACTAATATATTCCCTAAATAAGGAATTGCTGATAATAAATTAGTAATGACTGTTGCCCCCCAAAAAGATATTTGACCTCATGGTAAAACATATCCTATAAATGCTGTTGCTATTAATATAAATAAAATAATTACCCCAATAAATCAAGTATATTTTAAATTAAATGATTCATAATAAATTCCTCGTCCAATATGAATATAAATACAAATAAAAAAAAATGATGCTCCATTAGCATGAAGAGTTCGAATTAATCATCCATAATTAACATTTCGACAAATGTAATTTACTCTATAAAAAGCTATTTCAATATTAGCTGTATAATATATTGTTAAAAATAATCCTGTTAAGATTTGAATTATTAAACATAATGCTAATAAAGATCCAAAGTTTCATCATCTGGAAATATTAGATGGGGTAGGTAAATCAATTAATGAGTTATTAATGATTTTTATAATTGGGTGGGTTTTTCGAATAGGTTTGAATTTATTTAACATTAGTTAGTTGTTTAATTATTATTATAATATATAATATATTCGTAAAGGTCCATAAAAAATATTAGTAATTTTAACAATTGCAATTAATGTAATAAATAAATAAATAATTAATAATAATATTAATTTTGATGAGTATGAATTATATAATTTATTTAAGTTAATATTATTTTCATTGTTAATAAATATAATATTAATAAATTTATTTATTTCTAAGTTATTATTAAAATTTATTCAATTTAAATTTTTATAAAAGAATAGTTGAATTAATAATAATAATAAGATTATTAGTAAAAAAGTAATTTTTATATTGTTAGATATGGAAAATAATTCATTTGAAGCAATTCTTGATATATAAATAAATAATACTAGTAATCCACCTAAAAATGTTAAAAATAAAATGTATGAGAATCAATAGGTTTTAATTAATATTCCAGATAATATACAAGTTAATATAGTTTGGATTAAAATTATAAATCCTATTGATAAAGGGTGATTTAAAAAGTATATTATTATAGATAATATAATTATAATTATTGAGATAAATAGTTTTATCATTAATTATTATTAATGTATAAATTTTACAAAAAATAGTTTAATAAAAATAATAATTTTGGAGATTATAGATAGAGATGTTCTTTTTTTTTGAGTTTTTAAAGATGAAATTCTTAATTTTGGTTTACAAGACCAATGTTTTATTTAAACTATAAAAACATATTAATGATAATTATAAATATGTGAATTATTGTTATTGTTATATTTTTTGTTGGTAATTTGATTTTTGTTTCTAAAAATAAACATTTATTAATTATTTTATTAAGATTAGAATTTATTGTATTAAGAATTTTTTTTTTCTTTTTAATATTTTTAATAATAATTGATAATGATATATATATATTAATAGTATTTTTAGTTTTTTCTGTTTGTGAGGGGTCATTAGGGTTATCTATTTTAGTTTCTATAATTCGAACTCATGGGAATGATTATTTTCAAAGATTTAATTTATTATAAAATAAAATATAAATACAAATAAAAAAAATGATAAAATTTTTATTTTATATAATTTTTATAATCCCTATATGTTTTATAAAAAAAATATTTTGAACGGTTCAATTTATATTATTTATATTAATATTAATATTTATATTTATATCTATGAATTATATTAATTATGTAAATTTAAGATATATTTATTCTTGTGATTTAATTTCTTATGGTTTAATTTTATTAAGAATTTGAATTTGTAGATTAATAATTATATCTAGAGAAAATTTATATAAAATAAAATATTATGTAAATTTTTTTTTATTAAATATTTTATTATTATTAATTTTATTATATTTAACTTTTAGAGTAATAAATTTATTTTTATTTTATTTATTTTTTGAAGGTAGATTAATTCCTACTTTAATATTAATTGTTGGTTGAGGGTATCAACCTGAACGAATTCAAGCTGGGATATATTTAATATTTTATACATTATTTGCTTCTTTACCTTTATTAATAGGTTTATTTTATTTATATATAGAGGTTAACAGAATAATAATTTATTTTTTAAAGTTTTTTAATATAAATTATATTATTTTATATATTACAATAGTAATGGCTTTTTTAGTTAAGATACCAATATATTTTGTTCATTTATGGTTGCCTAAAGCTCATGTAGAAGCTTCAGTTTCTGGATCTATAATTTTAGCTGGTATTATATTAAAATTAGGGGGTTATGGATTAATACGGGTTTTAATTTTTTTACAAGAAGTAAATTTAAAAATAAATTATTTTTGATTAATTATTAGATTAGTAGGGGGGTTTTATATTAGATTAAAATGTTTTTGTCAAGTAGATATAAAATCTTTAATTGCTTATTCATCAGTGTCTCATATAAGAATAGTAATTGGAGGGATTATAGTAATAAATTATTGGGGTTATTTTGGTGCTTATATTATAATAATTGGGCATGGTTTATGTTCATCTGGTATATTTTGTCTGGCTAATATTAATTATGAGCGTTTAAATAGTCGGAGATTATTTATTAATAAAGGAATAATAAATTTTATGCCTTCAATAAGATTATGATGATTTTTATTATTATCTTCTAATATATCAGCCCCCCCCTCATTAAATTTATTAGGGGAAATTAGATTAATTAATAGATTAGTTAGATGATCTTGAATTTCAATAATTATATTAATATTAATCTCTTTTTTTAGAGCTGGTTATAGATTATACTTATATTCTTATACTCAACATGGTAAGTTTTATTATGGGTTATATAGATTTTACACAGGAGTTTCTCGGGAATATTTATTATTAATGTTGCATTGATTACCTTTAAATATTATAATTTTAAAAATTGATTATTTAATAATTAATAATTAATTTAATTTAAATAATTTAATTAAAAATATTGATTTGTGGGGTCAAATATATGAATATAATTTCATTTTAAGTTATTAATAAAAATATTTGTTTTTATATATTTTTTTTTTTATTTTTTTTTATAATATTAAGTTTTATTTTTATAATTTATTTAGTTATAAATAATTTGGTTATTTTTTTAGAGTGGGAGTTAATTTCTTTTAATTCAGTTAGAATTGTAATATCAATTTTAATTGATTGAATATCATTATTATTTTTAATATTTGTCATATTAATTTCTTCAGTGGTAATTTATTATAGAAAAAGATATATAAGATCTGAATTAAATTTATTTCGTTTTATTATTTTAGTAATATTATTTGTTTTTTCGATGATTTTATTAATTATTAGCCCAAATATAATTAGAATTTTATTAGGTTGGGATGGTTTAGGTTTAGTTTCTTATTGTTTAGTAATTTATTATCAAAATATTAAATCTTATAATGCTGGTATATTAACTGCGCTATCTAATCGAATTGGGGATGTTATAATTTTAATAGTAATTTCTTGAATATTAAATTATGGTAGTTGAAATTATATTTTTTATTTATATTATATAAAGAATGATTTAATTATATCAGTTATTGGGGTAATAATTATTATAGCGGCAATAACTAAAAGAGCTCAAATTCCATTTAGATCTTGATTACCTGCGGCTATAGCCGCTCCTACCCCAGTATCAGCTTTAGTTCACTCTTCAACTTTAGTTACTGCTGGAGTTTATTTATTAATTCGGTTTAATATTTTAATTATAAGTACATTTTTTGTTAAAATTTTATTATTATTAGGCATATTAACAATATTTATAGCTGGAATTTCTGCAAATTATGAGTTTGATTTAAAAAAGATTATTGCTTTATCTACTTTAAGACAATTAGGTTTAATAATAAGAATTTTAAGAATAGGATTTTCTGATTTAGCTTTTTTTCATTTATTAACTCATGCTATATTTAAGGCTTTATTATTTATATGTGCAGGGGTTATTATTCACATAATAAATAATATTCAAGATATTCGTTTTATAGGGGGTATTAGAATTTATCTTCCTTTAACATGTTTATGTATAAATATTTCAAATATGGCTTTATGCGGGATTCCATTTTTAGCAGGGTTTTATTCTAAGGATTTAATTTTAGAGATAGTTAGTTTTAGAAATTTAAATATATTTGTTTTTTTTTTTTTTTATATCTCTACTGGGTTAACAATATATTATACAATTCGTTTATTAATATATTTAATAATTAATGAAATAAATTTAATAAGAATTTATAATTTATATGATGAAGATTATATTATATTAAAGAGAATATTTGTGTTATTATTTATAAGATTAGTTAGTGGTAGATTTTTAAGATGAATGATTTTTTATTACCCCTATATAATTTATTTGCCGTTAAATTTAAAGATAATAGTAATTTATGTGAGAATTATAGGGGGGCTGATAGGATTTTTTATTAGAAATATAAAAATTTATAGAATAAATAAATTTATAATGACTTATAATTTAAGAAATTTCTTATGTTTAATGTGATTTATACCAAGATTATCAACTTATGGTTTAAATTATTATTTTTTAAGATTTAGTTATAAATTATTAAAAATTATTGATATAGGTTGAAGAGAAATATATAGAGGACAAGGGATAGTATTTATTTTAAAAAAGTATTCAATTTTTTATAATATTTTTCAAATAAATAATTTAAAGATTTATTTATTTAGATTTATTATTTGAATAATAATTATTATATTTATATTATTTATATATATTTATTTAAATAGCTTATATAGAGTATAATATTGAAGATATTAAGGAGATTGAATATAATCTTTAAATATAGAGAGTTTATATATATATATATATATGTATAATAAAGATATAATTTTTATTAATTTATTAATTACTATTATTAATTACACTATTTACTTTTTATTTTATAAAATTAAAAAGTAATTATTTATAAAAATGATTATTTATTTTAATTTTACAATGAAAATGTAATGTTTTATAATTTAAACTATATAAATAGTATAATAATATGTATAATATATATATATATATATATATATAATTATAATTAAATTAATTATAAAATTTTTTAATTAAAAAAAAATTAAAAGAAATATTAATGGAATTTAACCACTAAAAATTAAGTTAGCAGCTTAATTTTAATATATTATATTTCTAAATTAAATATTTTAATTGGAATAAAAAATTCAATTTTATCATTAACAGTGATATACCTCTATTTGGTTTCAATTAATAAATAAGGAGTAAATTACTCTTATTTTTAAGTCGAAATTAAATGCAATTTTTTGCTTCTTATTTTTAAGATAAATTGATAAATTAATCAATATTTTTTAATTGCAAATTAAATATTTTAGATAAATTATAATCCTTACTTAATTAGTTCAATTTAATATATTTTGATTTCATTCATGGTATAATCCTAATAACAAAATACAAATAAAAAAAAATCTAATTTTTATATTAATAAAAATATTTGTTAATTTAAATGTTAAAATAATTGGGAAAATTAGTGCAATTTCTACATCAAAAATGAGAAAAATTACAGTAATTAGAAAAAAATGTAAAGAGAAGGGAATTCGAGCTGAGGATTTTGGGTCAAATCCACATTCAAAAGGTGAACATTTTTCTCGGTCTATAAATGATTTTTTTGATAAAATAATTGATAAGAATATTATAATATTAGAGATAATGAAAATTAAGATTAAAATGTTATTTATTAAAATAATTATTTATATTAATAAAATATTAAACTTTTTGATTGGAAGTCAAATATACTAGATATATTATATAAATATAAATTAATTATATACATATATATATATATATATATAATATATATATATATATATTAATAATAAAAAAAATTAATAAATATTTAAATATAAATAAATATTAAATATAAATATAATGATATATATATATATATATATATATATGTGAATATATATATATATATATATATATGTTATAAAAATAATCATTAATTTCCCCATCAATAAATAGAAATATAAAGGAAAAGTCATACTACATCTACAAAATGTCAGTATCAAGCTGCTGCTTCAAATCCAAAGTGATGATTGTTAGAAAAGTGTTTATTTAATTGTCGAATTAAGCATACAAGTAAAAAAATAGTTCCAATAATTACATGAAGACCATGAAATCCAGTTGCTATAAAAAATGTTGACCCATAAATTCTATCAGCGATAGAAAATGGAGCTTCTAAATATTCATATGCTTGAAGAATAGTGAAGTAAATCCCTAAAAAAATTGTAATAAATAATCTTTGAACAGATTGGGTATAATTTCTTTCTATTAGTGCATGATGGGCTCAAGTAACTGTAACTCCTGATCTAATTAAAATAATTGTATTTAATAAAGGAATTTGAAAAGGGTTAAATGGGTAAATTCCTATAGGGGGTCATATAGATCCAATTTCGATATTAGGGGATAAACTTCTGTGAAAAAATGCTCAAAAAAAAGAAATAAAAAAAAAAATTTCTGAGATAATAAATAAAATTATTCCCCATCGTAATCCTTTAGTAACTAAAATTGTATGCTTACCTTGGAATGTTCCTTCTCGACAAATATCTCGTCATCATTGAAATATAGTTAAAATTGTAATTATATATCCTAAAATTAATAAATTTATGTTAAAGTTATGAAATCATTTTACTAACCCAGTTACTAAAGTTAAAACTCCAATAGCTCCTGTTAAAGGTCATGGTCTATAATCTACTAAATGATATGGGTGAAAATTTAAATTATTTTTCATTTAATTAACTTCTCTAGAGTATAAAGTTCTTAAAATAGTAATTACATAAGATTGAATTACTGCTACTGCGGATTCTAAAATTATTAATAAAATTTGAATTAAAATTAACATTACAATAAAAATATATGATAAATTAGGTCCTGTACTTCTTAATAAAGTTATTAATAAGTGTCCTGCAATTATATTAGCTGTTAATCGGACTGCTAAGGTTCCAGGACGAATAATATTACTAATACTTTCAATTAATACTATAAAAGGTATTAAAATTGTAGGTGTTCCTTGGGGAATTATATGAATAAATATATGTTGATAATTATTAATTCATCCATATAATATAAATCTTAATCATAATGGTAAAGAAATAGATAATGTTAAAGTTAAGTGACTTGTTCTAGTAAAAATATAAGGAAATAAACCTAAAAAATTATTAAATAATACAAATAAAAATAATGAAATAAAAATTATTGTAGACCCATTAAAGTAGTTATTTTTTAATAAAATTTTAAACTCATTATGTAATTTGTTTATAATAAAAGTTCAAAAAATATGATGTCGATTAGGAATTAGTCAGAATGAATATGGGAGAAATATAACTCCTAAAATAGTTCTTAATCAATTAATTGATAAATTAAATAAATTAGTTGTAGGGTCAAAAATAGAAAATAAATTTCTTATCATTTTCAAATAAAGTTATTTTTATTTATTGTAATAAATTTAATATTAGTTTTATTATTATTTATGTTAGGATTATAAATATAATAACTTATAATATTGAATAAAATATAAATACAAATAAAAAAAAATAATGAAATAATTCAATTAATTGGTATTATTTGAGGAATAAAAGAATATTACATAAGTAATAATTTAAATTTGACATATTTATGTTATTTAATTAACTAATTCTTTATAATAATAAATTCATTAGAAGTAAATGCTAATTTACTATAAAATGGTTTAAGAGACCAGTACTTGCTTTCAGTCATCTAATGATGAATAATTATTAATTCAATTAATAAAATTTATAATTGAAATTCTTTCGATTACAATAGGTATAAATCTATGATTTGCCCCACAAATTTCAGAACATTGACCATAAAAGATTCCTGGGCGATTAATAAAAAAATTAGTTTGATTTAATCGTCCTGGGTTAGCATCTACTTTAACTCCTAATGATGGGATAGTTCAAGAGTGAATAACATCTGTAGCAGTTACTATAATTCGAATTTGGTTATTTATAGGTAAGACAATTCGATTATCTACATCTAGTAAACGAAAATTATTTAATGGTAATTCATTAGAAGGGATTATATATGAATCAAAGTTAACATTATGAAAATCAGAGTATTCATATCTTCAGTATCATTGATGACCGATTGATTTTAAAGTAATTAGTGGGTTATTAAGTTCGTCTAATAAATAAAGTAATCGTAATGAAGGTAATGCAATAAAAATTAATGTAATAGCTGGTAAAATAGTTCAAATTAATTCAATTATTTGTCCTTCTAATAAATATCGATTAATATATTTATTAAAAAATAAGTTTAATATTAAATAACCAACTAAAATAGTAATTATAATTAAAATAATTAATGTATGATCATGAAAAAAAATAATTTGTTCTATTAATGGTGAGACTCCATTTTGTAAATTTAAATTAGATCAAGTTGCCACTTCTAAAAAAAAGAATAAATCTTTTATAAATGGGGTTTAAATCCATTACATATAATCTGCCATATTAGAAGTTTCTTAGAATTGGTAATTCATTATAAGAGTGTTCAGCTGGGGGTAAATTTTGGTATCACTCGATTGATGAAGGTATATTTAAAGAGAATAAAGCAATTCGTTGATAGATTATTGATTCTCAAATAATAATTAAAATTATTATAACAGCTAAAAGAGAAATATAAGATCCTATTGAAGAGATTAAATTTCAAGAAATGTAAGAGTCTGGGTAATCAGAATATCGTCGAGGTATCCCTGCTAATCCTAGAAAGTGTTGAGGGAAAAAAGTTAAATTTACACCTAAAAATATAATAAAAAATTGAATTTTTAATAAAAATGGATTTAAAGATAGTCCTGTAAATAATGGGTATCAATGGATGAATCCTCCTATAATAGCAAATACTGCTCCCATAGATAATACATAATGAAAATGTGCTACTACATAATATGTATCATGTAAAGTAATATCAATTGATGAATTAGCTAAAATTACTCCTGTTAATCCCCCAACAGTAAATAAAAATACAAATCCTAATCTTCATAAAATAGAAGGACTATAGTTAATTTGAGTTCCGTGTAAAGTTGCTAATCATCTAAAAATTTTAATTCCTGTTGGGACAGCAATAATTATAGTTGCTGAAGTAAAATAAGCTCGAGTATCAATATCTATTCCAATAGTAAATATATGGTGAGCTCAAACAATAAATCCTAATAATCCAATTGCTATTATAGCATAAATTATTCCTAAACATCCAAATGTTTCTTTTTTATTTCTTTCTTGAGAAATAATATGAGAAATTATCCCAAATCCTGGTAAAATAAGAATATATACTTCTGGGTGACCGAAAAATCAAAATAAATGTTGGTATAAGATAGGGTCTCCCCCTCCAGCAGGGTCGAAGAAGGATGTATTTAAATTTCGATCTGTTAATAATATTGTAATTGCACCAGCTAATACTGGTAGAGAAAGTAATAGTAGAAATGCTGTGATTCCTACAGCTCAAACAAATAAAGGTATTTGATCAAATGATATATTATTAATTCGTATATTAATAATTGTAGTAATAAAATTAATTGCCCCTAAAATGGAAGAAATTCCAGCTAAATGTAAGGAAAAAATGGCTAAATCAACTGATCTTCCTCTATGAGCAATATTTGATGAGAGAGGGGGGTAAACTGTTCATCCAGTTCCTGCTCCATTTTCTACAATACTTCTAGAAATTAAAAGGGTTAGAGAGGGGGGCAACAGTCAAAAACTTATATTATTTATTCGGGGGAAAGCTATATCAGGGGCTCCAAGTATTAAAGGTACTAATCAATTTCCAAATCCACCAATTATAATAGGTATTACTATAAAAAAAATTATAATAAAGGCATGGGCTGTTACAATTGTATTGTAAATTTGATCGTCACCAATTAAAGAACCTGGGTTACCTAATTCAGCTCGAATTAATAATCTTAATGAAGTTCCAACTATTCCTGCTCAAATACCAAAAATAAAATATAATGTTCCAATATCTTTATGATTTGTTGAGTAAAGTCATTTTCGCTAAATAAAATGAAATTATATAATAAAATGGCTGAGGTTATTAAGCGATAAATTGTAAATTTATTAACAAGAAATATATATTCTTTTTTATTAAGCCTTATATTCAATAATGATATAAAATTGCAAATTTTAAGGGGTAAATTATTTACTAAGGCTTAAAGAATATTTCTTTCTTTATAAATAATTTTGAAGATTATTAGTTTAATTAACTTAAAACCTTATAAAAATAAAAAAGTTCTAAGAATTATTCCTATAATAGAAATTATAGAAGTAAAATTAATTAAATTTATAAAATTATTTTTGAGAAATATTTTAAATCATTTTATTTTAAAATAATTAAATAAAAATGAAGAATAAATAATTCGAATATAAAAATAAATAGTAATTAATCTTCTTATTACTATAATAAAAGTTAATAAATAAAATTTATTAATCATTAAGAAATTAATAATAATTCATTTTGGTAAGAATCCAATAAAGGGGGGTAATCCCCCTAATGATAAGAAATTAATAAATAAATTTAATTTAATTATAAAATTTATATTGTTAATGAATAATTGATTAATAAAAAATATATTTAAAATATAAAATAAGAAAAATATGATTCTAATTAAAATTGAATATATAGTAAAATAAAAAATTCATAAATTATTTCTAATTATTAAAGAAAAAATTATTCACCCTAAATTATTAATTGAAGAGAATGCTATTATTTTTCGCAATGAAGTTTGGTTTAATCCCCCAACAGCTCCAATAATTACATTTAAAATAATGATTATATATATGAAATTGATATTAAAATAATAAGAAAGTAAAATTATAGGGGAAATTTTTTGTCATCTTATTAAAATAAAATTATTAAATCAAGATAATCCTTCAGAAATATTTGGGAATCAAAAATGGAAAGGGGTAGAACCCATTTTTATTAATAAAGAAGAATTAATTATAATTGAAATAAAATTATTTATTTCAAAATTTTTTATTAAAATAAATTTAATTAAAATTGAAAATAAAAAGTTTATTGAAGCAATAGATTGAGTTAAGAAATATTTTAATGAAGCTTCTGATGATAATAGGTTATTAGAATTTGAAATTAGGGGGATAAATCTTAATAAATTGATTTCTAACCCAATTCAACAACCAAATCAAGAATTTGAAGAAATTGAAATAAAAGTTCTAAAAATTAAAATAAATAAAAAAAATATTTTATTTGAATTAAATAAAAAATAAATATAAAGTAATTATATATTAATAATATCAAAAAATTAACAATTTTTTATTTTTATAAATTATATTTTAGTGTAAGATGCACATTAATTTTTGATATTAATAGATATAGTTTAATTCTATAAAATATAATAAAGGTAGTAATCTACATTATTTATCCTATCAGAATAATCCTTTAATCAGGCACTTTATTTTTTAAAAAAAAGGTTTATCCTTTATATTTGAGGTATGAACCCAAAAGCTTTATTTAGCTTATTTTTAA